TTTTTATCCAAACATTAATTGGTCGTGTATTAGCCGATGATATATATATGGGCACACGCTGTATTGCCACTAGAAATCAAGACATTGGGATTGGACTTGTAAATCGATTCATAACCTTTCGAGCACAACCAATAGCTATTCGAACTCCCTTTACTTGTAGGAGTGCATCTTGGATCTGTCGATTATGTTATGGCCGGAGTCCTACTCACGGCGACCTGGTTGAATTGGGAGAAGCTGTAGGTATTATTGCAGGCCAATCAATTGGAGAACCGGGCACTCAATTAACATTAAGAACTTTTCATACCGGTGGAGTATTCACAGGGGGTACTGCAGAACACGTGCGAGCCCCTTCTAATGGAAAAATCAAATTCAATGAGGATTTAGTTCATCCGACACGTACACGCCATGGGCATCCCGCCCTTCTCTGTTCTATAAACTTGTATGTAACTATTGAGAGTGAAGATATTCGACATAATGTAAATATTCCATCCCAAAGTTTTCTTTTAGTTCAAAACGATCAATATGTAGAATCAGAACAAGTGATTGCCGAGATTCGCGCGGGAACATCCACTTTGAATTTTAAAGAGAAGATTCGAAAACATATTTATTCTGACTCAGACGGAGAAATGCACTGGAGCACCGATGTATATCATGCACCCGAATTTACATACGGCAGTGTTCATCTATTACCAAAAACAAGTCATTTATGGATATTATTAGGAGAGCCACGCGGATCCAGTCTAGTTTCACTTTCGATCCACAAGGATCAAGATCAAATGAGTGCGAATTCTCGTTCTGTCAAGAGTTTTAACCTTTCAGGGACGGATGATCAGTTGAGAGAAAAATTCTTTACTTCAGATTTTTCGGGTAAAAAAGAAGATAGGATTCCTGATTATTCAGACCTTAGTCGAATTATATGTACTGGTCGTTGTAATCTCGTAGATCCGACCCTTCTCTACCAGAATTCTGATTTATTCTCAAAGAGGCGAAGAAATAGATTCATCATCCCACTCCAATCGATTCAAGAACGCGAGAACGGACTAACGCCCCCTTCAGATATCTTGATTGAAATCCCTATCAACGGCATTTTCCGTAGAAATAGTATTCTTGCTTATTTGGACGATCCTAGATACAGAAGAAAGAGTTCGGGCATTACTAAATATGGGACTCTAGAAATGCATTCAATCGTCAAAAAAGAGGATTTGATTGAGTATCGAGGAGGCAAGGAATTTAGTCCAAAATACCAAATGAAAGTCGATCGGTTTTTTTTCATTCCCGAGGAAGTGCATATATTACCCGGATCTTCTTCCATAATGGTACGGAACAATAGTATCATTGGGGTAGATACACAAATTACTTTAAATATGAGAAGCCGCGTAGCCGGGTTGGTCCGAGTGGAGAGAAAAAAAAAAAGAATTGAACTTAAAATCTTTTCTGGAGATATCCATTTTCCCGGAGAGACAGATAAGATATCCCGACATAGCGGCGTTTTGATACCACTAAGAACAGGAAAACAAAATTCTAAGGAATCGAAAAAACGGGAAAATTGGATCTATGTTCAACGGATCACACCTAGTAAGAAAAAGTATTTTGTTTTGGTTCGGCCTGTCGTCACATATGAAATAACGGACGGTATAACTTTAGGAACACTTTTCCCTCCGGATCTGTTGCAGGAAAGGGATAATGTGAAACTTCGAGTTGTCAATTATATCCTTTATGGAAATGGTAAACCAATTCGAGGAATTTCTGATACAAATATTCAATTAGTTCGGACTTGTTTAGTATTGAATTGGGACCAAGACAAAAAAAGTTCTTCTAGTCAAGAAGCCCGTGCTTCCTTTGTTGAAATAAGGGTAAATGGTTTGATTCGACATTTACTAAGAATCGACTTGCTGAAATCCACTTTTTCATATATCGGAAAAAGAAATGATCCCTCGGGCTCAGGATTGTTCTCGGATAATGGATCAGATTGCACAAAAAGAAATCCGTTTTCTTCGATTTATTCCAAGGCAATAATTCAACAACCCCTTAATCAAAATAAAAGAACTATTCATACGTTGTTGAATAGAAATGCGGGATTCCAATTGTTGATAATTTTGTCATCATCCAATTGTTTTCGAATGGGTCCATTCAACGATGTAAAATATCACAATCACAATGTGATACACAATGGGATAAAAGAATCAATTAACATTACAAAAGATCCTGTAATTCCAATTCGGAATTCGCTGGGGCCTTTAGGAACAGTCCCTCTAATTCGAATTGCGAATGTTTATTCATTTTACCATTTAATAACTCATAATCAGATCTTGGTAAAGAACTATTTGCAACTTGACAATTTAAAACAGACCTTTCAAGTAATTAAATTGAAATATTATTTAATCGACGAAAAGGAGAAAATTTATAACCCCGATCCATGCAGTAACATTATTTTCAATTTGAATTGGTATTTTCTCCATCCCAATTATTGTCAAGAAACATCTACAATAATGAGTCTTGG